GTCGGGGCATTGGATTCTCACCAATGTTTTCGTTACTCAAGCCGACATTCTCGCTTCCGCTTCGTCCACCATCACTTTCGTGTAAGCTTCACCCGAAGCAGAACGCTCCCCTACCGATTTTTAAGATCCCACAGCTTCGGCAGGCCGCTTAGTCCCGGCCATTGTCGGCGCAAGAACGCTAAACTAGTGAGCTATTACGCTTTCTTCAAAGGCTTTGCTGCTTCTAAGCAAACCTCCTAGTTGTTTCAGCATTCTCACATCCTTTTCCACTTAGCGGCCATTTTGGGGCCTTAGCTGGTGGTCTGGGCTGTTTCCCTCTTGACAATGAAGCTTATCCCCCACTGTCTCACTGGTTGACGGAAAGCAATGACCTGTATTCTGAGTTTGCCACGACTTGGTACCGCTTTCGCAGCCCGTATCGAAACAGTGCTTTACCCCAAGTCAGCTCGTCGTCACCGCTGCGCCTCAACGCATTTCGGGGAGATCCAGCTAGCTCCGAGTTCGATTGGAATTTCTCCGCTTACCACAACTCATCCGCCGATTTTTCAACATCGGTCGGTTCAGACCTCCACTTGGTGTTACCCAAGCTTCATCTTGGCCATGGTAAGATCACCCGGGTTCGGGTCCATAGGGAATGACCTGAAATGCCCTATTCAGACTCGCTTTCGCTGAGGCTCCGGAGTTTTCTCCTTAACCTAGCCACACCCTATAAGTCGCCGGCTCATTCTTCAACAGGCACGCGGTCAGGTTCATCAACCCTCCCACTGCTTGTCAGCTGACGGTTTCGTGTTCTATTTCACTCCCCTACGGGGGTTCTGTTTCACCGTTCCCTCACGGTACTTTTTCGCTATCGGTCACTCAGGAGTATTTAGCCTTACGAGGTGGTCCTCGCAGATTCACACGGGATTTCTCGTGCCCCATGCTACTCGGGATCAGACATTTCTCATTCTGCGAATCGCAGAATAACTTCGTTGGAATAACTAGGATAACTAGGATAACTCTATCTGCTATTCGCAGAATACTTCGTCCTTCGTCGTTCCATTGTCGTTCCTTCGTCGTTTATACGTTTTGACTACTGGACTTTCACCATCTATGGTGCAGGATTCAGCTGCTTCGTCTCGACTTTTTTTCGATTTTTCTATATGTCCTCCCACGACACCGACCCGGTGGGTCGGTTTAGGCTGTTCCCTGTTCGCTCGCCGCTACTAGGGGAATCGCGTTTGCTTTCTGTTCCTCTAACTACTAAGATGTTTCAATTCGTTAGGTTTTCTCTTTCCTCACTATGAATTGGTGAGGAAGTTCTAGAGGTTGCCCTATTGGGGAATCTTCGGATCAAAGCTTGTTTCCAGCTCCCCGAAGCGTTTCGCCGGTATCCACGCCCTTCATCGTCTCTGAGTGCCTAGGTCTCCACCGTCAGCCTTGCTTTATTTGACCTTTGCCTACCTGCTATTCGCAGAATAGTTTCGCTGGGATAATCTTATATTGGTATAACTCGTATGTCGTTCTGCTGTTCGCAGAAGATTCTGTAGTACAACGAATAAAGATGCTCTTCGCATTCGTTTTTTGCGGTGGAGATAAGCGGAGTCGAACCGCTGACATCTGCCTTGCAAAGGCAGCGCTCTACCAACTGAGCTATACCCCCCCAAATTTTATGTCTTGTGCTTAGGGTGGACCATGGTGGACTTGAACCACCGACCTCACGCTTATCAAGCGTGCGCTCTAACCAGCTGAGCTAATAGTCCGGATGTTCACTGATGTCGAAGATATATCTGCTATTCGCAGAAGATATTTGGGATAACTCTATCTGCTATTCGCAGAATACTTGGAATAACTGGGATAACTCTATCTGCTATTCGCAGAATACTTCGTCCTTCGTCGTTCCATCGTCGTTCGTCGTTCGTCGTTCATCAAGCGATGTGAATGGGGTACCCTTATTTTATGCGTTCACAAGAAATAGAGGGCCCCACAATTCATTTGAAGTTTTGCTACATGCTAATAAAGAATAACAAATTTTGGAGTAACTCTATCTGCTATTCGCAGAATACTTCGTCCTTTGTCGTTCGTGTTATTCAAAGATTCATTCAATGACGCAGTATTATGCGTCAGCAGAATGAAAGAATAATTAAAATTCCATCAATAATGATGAAGGAGGTGTTCCAAGCCCACCTTCCAGTAGGCTTACCTTGTTACGACTTCAGATCGATTGCTAAGCTCACCTTGGGCGCTGCTTTCCCGAATGGGTTGAGCTGGCGACTTACAGCGATCTCAACTTTCGGCCTGTGACGGGCGGTGTGTACAAGGCCCGGGAACGTATTCACCGCCGTGTGGCTGACCGGCGATTACTAGCAATTCCGGCTTCATGCAGGCGGGTTGCAGCCTGCAATCCGAACTGAGGTAGGGTTTGTCCGATTTGCTCACCCTCGCGGGGTTGCTTCGTATTGTCCCAACCATTGTAGCACGCGTGTCGCCCAGGGCGTAAGGGGCATGCTGACTTGACGTCATCCTCACCTTCCTCCAGCTTACACCGGCAGTCTCTTCAGAGTCCTCCACGACAGAGCGCAGAGGTAGTAACTGTAGACAAGGGTTGCGCTCGTTTTTGGACTTAACCAAATATTTCACAACACGAGCTGACGACAGCCATGCACCACCTGTGTTCGAGTTCATTTGCATGCACCCCCTCATTTCTGAGAGGTTCTCGACATGTCAAGCCCTGGTAAGGTTCTTCGCGTTGCATCAAATTAAACCGCATGCTCCACTGCTTGTGCGGGCCCCCGTCAATTCCTTTGAGTTTCACTCTTGCGAGCATACTCCCCAGGCGGGATACTTAACGCGTGAGCTACAGCACCGTTTTTGACGGCGCTTAGTATCCATCGTTTACGGCTAAGATTACTAGGGTATCTAATCCTATTCACTCCCTTAGCTTTCGTCTCTCAGTGTCAGTCTCGGCCCAGCAGGGCGCTTTCGCCTCTGGTGTTCCTCCTAATCTCTATGCATTTCACCGCTTCACTAGGAGTTCCCCCTGCCTCTACCGCACTCAAGTTTAGGAGTTTCCAATGCCTTTCCAAGGTTGAGCCCTGGGATTTGACAGAAGACTTCCTAGACCACCTACAGACGCTTTACGCCCAATCATTCCGGAAAATCCTTGCGTCCCCTGTATTACCGCGGCTGCTGGCACAGGGTTAGCCGACGCTTCTTCCTCAGATACCGTCAGAACTTCTTCTCTGAGAAAAGGAGTTTACAGACCACGGTCCTTCATCCTCCACGCGGCATTGCTTCGTCAGGCTTTCGCCCATTGCGAAAAATTCTTTACTGCTGCCTCCCGTAGGAGTCTGGGCCGTATCTCAGTCCCAGTGTGGCTGATCATTCTCTCAAACCAGCTACTGATCGTGGCCTTGGGAAGCCATTACCTCCCCAACTAGCTAATCAGGCGCAAGCTCATCCTTTGGCGGCTTTATACCTTTAACTCCTCAGTATTATGAGGTATTAGCGTCAGTTTCCCAACGTTATCCCTCTCCAAAGGGTAGATTCTTACGTGTTACGCACCCGTGCGCCACTGTAGCAACCATACCGAGAACGGTGTGATTGCCTCGTTCGACTTGCATGTATTAGACACGCCGCCAGGATTCTTCCTGAGCCAGGATCAAACTCTCCGAAAATATATAGATCTTTTCTTGTTTGTCTATCTGCTTTTTGCAGAAAAACTACAGATATTTTTTTATTTTGAACATTCCTATTATTAATAGTAACAGATCTAAAAAAAAAACTCAAGTCATTTTTTATATTCCAATAACAAGATTATTGGAAGAATAGCTTGTTTTTGTTAACTTTGTCGGCTTTTGTCGACAAAAGCCGACAAAGTTAACAAAAACAAAAAATACATCTCTATTTTTATTTTATCTCCATTATATATATATTATTTTTTTTTATAAAAAATTATGGATTTGAGTGGATTTTAACCAGTCAAACCAATGCGAAGAAAAGGGTGTCGAAAACGACACCCTTTTTATTAAAACCCTACCGAAGTCAACACCTAAGCTTTGCTATGCAAATCTTATGCGTTTACAGATGGAGCTTCTACAGAAGCTAAATCTAGAGGGAAGTTGTGTGCGTTACGCTCATGCATAACTTCCATACCTAAGTTAGCTCTGTTGATGATATCTGCCCAAGTGTTTAATACACGACCTTGTGAATCAACTACTGATTGGTTGAAGTTTAAACCATTTAAGTTGAAAGCCATTGTAGAAATACCTAAAGCTGTGAACCAAATACCGATTACTGGCCATGCAGCTAGGAAGAAGTGTAATGAACGAGAGTTGTTGAATGAAGCATATTGGAAAATTAGACGTCCAAAGTAACCATGTGCAGCTACAATGTTATAAGTTTCTTCTTCTTGACCGAATTTGTAACCAGCGTTAGCTGATTCGTTTTCAGTTGTTTCACGGATAAGAGATGAAGTTACTAATGAACCATGCATTGCAGAGAATAATGAACCACCGAATACACCAGCAACACCTAACATGTGGAATGGGTGCATAAGAATGTTGTGCTCAGCTTGGAATACGATCATGAAGTTGAAAGTACCAGAAATACCTAAAGGCATACCGTCTGAGAAAGAACCTTGTCCGATTGGATAGATAATGAATACAGCTGTTGCTGCAGCTACTGGAGCTGAGTAAGCAACTGCAATCCAAGGACGCATACCTAAACGGTATGAAAGTTCCCATTCACGACCCATGTAGCAGCAAACACCTAAGAAGAAGTGGCAAACGATCATTTGGTATGGACCGCCGTTATATAACCACTCATCTAATGAAGCAGCTTCCCAAATTGGGTAGAAGTGTAAACCAATTGCGTTAGAAGTTGGGATTACAGCACCAGAAATGATGTTGTTTCCGTATAATAATGAACCAGAAACTGGCTCACGAATACCATCAATATCAACTGGAGGTGCCGCGATGAAAGCGATGATGAATACTGAAGTAGCAGTTAAAAGAGTTGGGATCATGATTACACCGAACCATCCGATATATAAACGGTTTTCAGTGCTAGTAACCCACTCACAAAAACGAGCCCAAAGGCTTGAACTTTCACGTCTTTCTAAAATTGCTGTCATAATTTTTGATATTCATTAAAAAATTTAAAATCTCTCCGTTGGACAGAATGATTGTGTACATTCTATTCAAGCTTTTTTAGCCTGGTAAATTTATTATAATATATGAGTTTTAAAAAAGCAAGATTTTTTGTTAAAAAAAAAGATTTTATATTTAAAATTTTGTTTTCTTATATTTTCAACTCTTTGTGAGCGGAGCTATTCTGCGAATAGCAGATAGAGCTTGTTTTTGTCAGCTTTTGCCGACAAAGTTAACAAAAGGACGAACGCCGAAGGACGAACGACGAAGGAACGACGAAGGACGAAGTATTCTGCGAATAGCAGATAGAGTTATCCCAGTTATTCCAAGTATTCTGCGAATAGCAGATAGATCTATTTTTTGTCTGCATTTTTTGTCTGCTGAAGCAGACAAACTTTGTCGGCTTTGCCGACAAAAGACAAAGTTTGTTGGCTTCGCCAACAAAAAAATCGATGTAGATTTTGCAAAAAATCTTCGATCTATTTTTTGTCTGCTTTTTTGTCTGCTTCAGCAGACAAACTTTGTCGGCTTTGCCGACAAAAGACAAAGTTTGTTGGCTTCGCCAACAAAAAAATAGATAACAGATTTTGCAAAAAATCTTTTATTCTGTCAATGACAGAATCTGTTGCAAAATCTACATCTATTTTTTGTCAGCTTCGCTTTTGTTAACTTTGTCGGCTTTTGTCGGCTTTTGCCGACAAACTTTTTGTCTGTTTTTGTCGGCTTTTGCCGACAAACTTTTTGTCTGCGTAGCAGACAAAACAAGCAGACAAAAACAAGCCGACAAAAAAAAATAGATTATTCAAAAAGAAAAAAAAATAAAATGTTTTTTTGGGTCGAGTCGGATTCGAACCAACGAAGGTAAAACCAACGGATTTACAATCCGCCCCCATTAACCACTCGGGCATCGACCCTTAAAAAAAAAGGATAAAAAAAAAAAAAGAAATTGTCAAATTTTCAAAACACAATTTTCGATTCTCTATTTGATCTATTTTTTGTCTGCATTTTTTGTCTGCTGAAGCAGACAAACTTTGTCGGCTTTGCCGACAAAAGACAAAGTTTGTTGGCTTCGCCAACAAAAAAATCGATGTAGATTTTGCAAAAAATCTTCGATCTATTTTTTGTCTGCTTTTTTGTCTGCTTCAGCAGACAAACTTTGTCGGCTTTGCCGACAAAAGACAAAGTTTGTTGGCTTCGCCAACAAAAAAATAGATGTAGATTTTGCAACAGATTCTGTCATTGACAGAATAAAAGATTTTTGCAAAATCTGTTATCAATTTTGCTATTGATCTATTTTTTGTCTGCATTTTTTGTCTGCTGAAGCAGACAAACTTTGTCGGCTTTGCCGACAAAAGACAAAGTTTGTTGGCTTCGCCAACAAAAAAATCGATGTAGATTTTGCAAAAAATCTTCGATCTATTTTTTGTCTGCTTTTTTGTCTGCTTCAGCAGACAAACTTTGTCGGCTTTGCCGACAAAAGACAAAGTTTGTTGGCTTCGCCAACAAAAAAAAAATAGATAATGGATTTTTGCAAATAGCTTAGCGTTGAGATAACTGGGATAACTCGGATAACTCTATCTGCGAATAGCAGATAGAGTTATCTCAACGAAGTTATTCCAAAAATTCATTCTTCGGTTAATATACTACATACTAAAATTTTCCCAGTAAGTCCTATGAATGTTATTCTGCGAACAGCAGAGATAGAATATATTTTTTCGCAATTCAAAAACCACTAAAGTTAATTTTATTTATGACGAACGACGAAGGACGAAGTATTCTGCGAATAGCAGATAGAGTTATTCCAAGGAGTTATCGCAAGTATTCTGCGACTAGCATATTCCAAAATTTATCAAACTAAAAGTTACAATATATTAGAGATTAGAAAATCTTTTGCAAAAATAGCATCAATAAATATAAGTAATTATTACGATAAAAAATCATTAATATTTCATGAGTTTG